GGGTCGTATGGGATTCCCCCGTTTTCTCCCCCGATCGAGATATCCTCTATTTCGCCCAAAAAAAGATTAATTGAATCATCAAAAATTGGGAGCGTGAAGTGCAATGCAACGCGATACCCCCCCCCCCTACCGCCCACCCTTTTTTGGAGGAATTTTATATTATTATCAATTTTTAATAATTTATGGTTATCTTCGTTGTACTAATAAAATTAAGTATCCAGGCTCCGTTTAAAAAATAATCCAATTGGTAATTATATATGATTACGACTTGTACCATAAATTATTCGATTCCTATTTATAAATAAAAGCGATCTCAAATCGTTAATCAATCGAGTAAAGTAATATGGATGAATCCATCAAATATTTGGCAGAAGACATGAAATTAATAATTAATTTCATAAAAAAGTCATAGCAAAAAGAAGTGGTAAGGGAAGCATTTGTCCTATATGTACAAATCGAAATCGGGCATATCTTTACCCGGAGTAGAGCATAAACCTAAAAAGATTTAATAGGCCCATTCAGGAACAAGAAAATGACATCGTGATTTGGATCTCAATGAAAAAATACATCAATAAAATAATAAGTTAATTCGATAGGTTTGAAATTCTTTTTTTATATCCTAAAATAAGGAAAGGAGTCAAAAAACATCTTTATTGAAAAATCGAAGAAAAAGTCCTCTCGTTAAAAGTTAAAAAGAACCCAATATGGTATGAAAAAACGAGAGAGGGCTGGAGTCTACACATTGATTTTTTCGCAAATTTTTTTGAACCGTATGCGGAAAAAAGTGCATGTACGGTTCCTAAGGGATATAACTTTGCCCTAATCAACCGACTTTATCGAGAAAGATTACTTTTTTTAGGCCAAGCAGTTGATAGCGAGATCTCGAATCAACTTATTGGTCTTATGATATATCTCAGTATCGAGGATAATACCAAAGATCTGTATTTGTTTATAAACTCTCCTGGCGGATGGGTAATACCTGGAGTAGCTATTTATGATACTATGCAATTTGTGCGGCCAGATGTACATACAATATGCATGGGATTAGCTGCTTCAATGGGATCTTTTATCCTGGTTGGAGGGGAAATTACCAAACGTCTAGCATTCCCTCACGCTTGGCGCCAATGAGGTTTTTTTGAGAGAAACAACAAACTATGCCTTCGCCGTATGAAATAGAAATATTAAGTAAAAATAGCATGGCATTTCGAATTCGATATGAAAAAATTTTTATTATTAAAAAAAGATTGATTATATATCGAGAGAGTAGTATGAAATAAAGGGTATTTCTGATTTTATCTTATAGATCTGGAATCCTGTTCAGCGTCACAAACTTTTTTTCATACCATAGATCTCTTAACAATATTTATATTTATTGTATAAATCAAATAAAAAATATTTTTTTATTTACTTTTTTTTATTTGATTGGATTAAAAAGAAACTTTGGGATTGCTGAATCACAGGCAAATATATATAAATATAAATACCAAAAAATAAATAATAAATATATAAAGCAACGGAACCATCATAGTATTTTTTTAACTCCAAAAAGAAGGGTGGTAATTTGATCATTTACCAATATGAGTCTCATAGATCCTATTTTTCTCTTTCTGCGATGGAAGGTAAAGATCAATTTTATTGTAGAGCCGTATGCAATGCACAAAAGATGCCCGTACGGTTATTCTATTTTTTTCTTAGTTTTTTCTCTTTATTTATTTTATCTTCACTCCATCGTCGAGATCGAGGAACCTTTATTTTGTTATATCATCAGGGTAATGATTCATCAACCCGCTAGTGATTTTTATGAAGCACAAACGGGAGAAGCTATCTTGGAAGCGGAAGAGCTGCTAAAACTGCGTGAAACCATCACAAGGGTTTATGTACAAAGAACGGGCAAACCCCTATGGGTTGTATCCGAAGACATGGAAAGAGATGTTTTTATGTCAGCAACAGAAGCCCAAGCTTATGGAATTGTTGATCTTGTAGCAGTTGAATGAAAATAGAAAATAGGATGTATTTCGCACAAATCCCTAATTTATTTTTTATCTTCTTACCGAGTTCAATATTTTATTAAATCGAAGTAATTCATAATCATCCGGTTAGGATCGATCTAAACCAGCTCATTATGTATACCATTCAACATGCCAACGATTAAACAACTTATTAGAAATACAAGACAGCCGATCAGAAATGTCACGAGATCCCCCGCTCTTCGGGGATGCCCTCAGCGTCGAGGAACATGTATTAGGGTGTATGTGCGACTCGTTCAGATCATGGGCTGGGACAAAAGAAAAACCATTTTCCAGTATCAATGATCAGTACCGATCAATAGGATAAAATTCAATAGGATAAAACGGAAGAACTCCATTCCATTCACTCTCTAAAAATAATAAGATCTATCTTTCTATTGTATATGAAATTTATGGTTTCCATTGGTGCAAATTCAATTACCCTCAATTTAAGATGAAAAAAAGGGTTCCCCATTGGTATTAAATGGTTATCC